ATGATAAAATTTTTATTTATAATAATGTTTTTAATTCCTTTTTGTTTTATAAAAAATATATTTTGAATGGTTCAAATATTATTATTTTTAATAATGTTTTTATTTATAAATTTAATAGTAAGTAATGGTTTATTCAGTAATTTAAGTTATATAATATCTTGTGATATTATATCTTATGGGTTAATTTTATTGAGAGTTTGAATTTCCATTTTAATGATTATGGCAAGAGAAAATTTATTGAAAGTAAATTTTTATGTTAATTTTTTTTTATTTAATGTTATTTTTTTATTAATTATATTATATTTAACTTTTAGAGTAATAAATATATTTATATTTTATTTATTTTTTGAAGGAAGATTAATTCCTACTTTAATATTAATTATTGGATGAGGTTATCAACCTGAACGAATTAAGGCAGGAATATATTTATTGTTTTATACTTTATTTGTTTCTTTACCTTTATTAATGGGTATTTTTTATATTTATGATGAAATAAATAGAATAATAATTTATTTTTTAAAATTTATAAATAAAGATATTTATTTATTATATTTTTCTATAATTATAGCTTTTTTAGTGAAAATACCTATATATTTTGTTCATTTATGATTACCTAAGGCTCATGTAGAAGCTCCTGTTTCTGGTTCTATAATTTTAGCAGGGATTATATTAAAATTAGGTGGTTATGGATTAATACGATTAATAATTTTTTTACAACAAATTAATTTAAAATTAAATTATATTAGAATTGTGATTAGATTAATCGGAGGTTTTTATATTAGTTTAAAATGTTTTTGTCAAGTAGATATTAAATCTTTAATTGCTTATTCTTCTGTAGCTCATATAAGATTAGTTATTAGAGGGATTATAATTATAAATTATTGGGGGTTTTTTGGTTCTTATATTATAATAATTGGACATGGATTATGTTCTTCAGGAATGTTTTGTTTAGCTAATATTAGATATGAACGTTTACATAGTCGAAGATTATACATTAATAAGGGAATAATAAATTTTATACCTTCTATAAGATTGTGGTGATTTTTATTAATATCTTCTAATATAGCAGCTCCTCCTAGATTAAACTTAATAGGAGAAATTAGTTTAATTAATAGTTTAATGAGATGATCTTGATTATCAATAATTATATTAATGTTAATTTCTTTTTTTAGAGCTGGTTATAGATTATATTTATATTCTTATGTTCAACATGGAAAATATTATTCAGGTATTTATAGATATTATACAGGGGTTTCACGTGAATATTTAATATTAATATTACATTGATTACCATTAAATTTAATAATTATAAAAATTGATTATAGAATGATTTGATTTTATTTAAATAATTTAATAAAAATATTGATTTGTGGTATCAAAAATATGAATAATTTCATTTTAAATTATAAATAATATAAAATATTCAATTTGTTTTATTTCTTTTTTTTTTTTAATAATAATAAGAATAATGAATTTTTTTATAATAATTTATTTTATTATAAATAATTTAGTTATTTTTTTAGAATGGGAAATTATTTCTTTTAATTCTATAAGTGTTGTTATATCTATTTTATTAGATTGAATGTCATTGTTATTTATAATATTTGTTTTTTTAATTTCTTCTGTGGTTATTTATTATAGAAAAAGATATATAAGATCAGAATTAAATTTAAGTCGTTTTATTATTTTAGTTTTATTATTTGTTAGATCAATAATACTTTTAATTATTAGTCCTAATATTATTAGAATTTTATTAGGTTGAGATGGTTTAGGATTAGTTTCTTATTTATTAGTTATTTATTATCAAAATTTAAAGTCTTATAATGCTGGTATATTAACTGCTTTATCAAATCGAATTGGTGATGTTTTTATTTTAATAGTTATTTCTTGAATAATAAATTATGGGAGTTGAAATTATATTTTTTATTTGGAGTTTATAAATAATGATTGAGAAATAAAGTTGATTAGTAGAATAATTATTTTAGCTGCTATAACTAAAAGAGCTCAAATTCCTTTTAGATCTTGATTACCAGCTGCAATAGCAGCTCCTACTCCAGTTTCTGCTTTAGTTCATTCTTCAACTTTAGTAACAGCTGGAGTATATTTATTAATTCGTTTTAATTTAATATTGATTGATACTTTATTTTTAAAAATTTTATTATTATTATCTGGTTTAACTATATTTATAGCTGGGATTAGAGCTAATTATGAATTTGATCTAAAAAAAATTATTGCTTTATCTACTTTAAGACAATTAGGTTTAATAATAAGAATTTTAAGAATAGGATTACCTAATTTAGCTTTTTTTCATTTATTAACTCATGCTATATTTAAGGCTTTATTATTTATATGTGCTGGAGTTATTATTCATATAATAAATGATATACAAGATATTCGTTTTATAGGTGGTGTAAGAATATTTATTCCTTTAACTTCTTTGTGTATAAATATTTCTAATATAGCTTTATGTGGGATTCCCTTTTTAGCTGGATTTTATTCTAAGGATTTAATTTTAGAGATAGTTAGATTTAGAAATTTAAATTTAATGGTTTTTTTTTTGTATTATTTATCAACTGGTTTAACAATATTTTATACTATGCGATTAATTATATATTTAATAGTAAATGATTTTAATTTAATTAGAGTTTATAATTTATATGATGAAGATTTTGTAATATTAAAGAGAATGTTTGTTTTATTATTTATAAGAATTATTAGAGGAAGATTTTTAAGTTGAATGATTTTTTCTTATCCTTATATAATTTACTTACCTTTTAATTTAAAAATAATGGTAATTTATGTAAGATTAATCGGAGGTGTGTTAGGTTATTTTGTTAGTAATATAAAGATTTATTCAGTGAATAAATTTTTAATAACTTATAATTTAAGAAATTTTTTATGTTTGATATGATTTATGCCTAATTTATCTACTTATGGGGTAAATTATTATTTTCTTAATTTTGGTCAAAATTTAATAAAAAATATTGATATGGGATGAAGTGAAGTTTATAGAGGTTATGGATTAATAATAATTATAAAAAAATATTCAATTTTATATAGTGTTTTTCAAATAAATAATTTAAAAATTTATTTATTTAGATTTATTATTTGAATTTTAGTTAGATTGTTTATATTATTATTATTTTAATATAAAATTAAATTAAAATTATATTTAAATAGCTTATATATTAGAGTATAATATTGAAGATATTAGGGAGATAAATTTATCTTTAAATAATAATATATATATATATATATATATATATATATTATTTATAAAAAAGAATTTTTTATTTTTACAATGAAAATGTAAAGTTTTATTTAAACTATATAAATTTATTATAAAGAAGAAAAGAAATATTAATGGAATTAAACCACTAAAAATTAAGTTAGCAGCTTAATTTTATAACTTTATATTTCTTTGTAATTTAATTGGAATATAATAATTCAATTTTATCATTAACAGTGATATACCTCTATTTGGTTTCAATTAATTAAATAAGGAGGTGTTAAACTCATTCTTTTAAGTCGAAATTAAATGCAAATATTGCTTCTTATTTAAGATAAATTGAAATTTCAATATATTTTGAATGCAAATCAAATGTTTTATTTAAACTAAAATCCTATATATATATATATATATATTTAATTTGTTCAATTTAATATGTTTTGATTTCATTCATGATATAGTCCAATAATTAAAATTAAAATGAAAAAAAATCTAATTTTAGTTCATAAATAAAAATTTACTAATTTAAATAGTGGAATAATAGGAAAAATTAAAGCAATTTCTACATCAAAAATTAAGAAAATAACAGTAATTAAAAAAAAATGAAGTGAAAAAGGAATTCGAGCTGAAGATTTGGGGTCAAACCCACATTCAAAAGGTGAGGATTTTTCACGATCAGAAAATGATTTTTTTGATAAAATAATAGAAATAAATATTAAGATATTAGAGATAATTATAATTAAAAAAAAGATATTTATTATTAAAATAATTATTTATATTAAAAATTTTAAACTTTTTGATTGGAAGTCAAATATACTAAATATATTATATAAATAAATTAATTTCCTCATCAATAAATAGAAATATAGAGGAATAATCAAACTACATCTACAAAATGTCAATATCATGCTGCTGCTTCAAATCCAAAATGGTGATTTTTTGAAAAATGATTATTTAAATGTCGAATTAAGCAAATTAATAAAAATAATGTTCCAATAATTACATGTAGTCCGTGGAATCCAGTAGCTATAAAAAATGTTGAACCGTAAATACTATCAGCAATAGTGAATGGAGCTTCTAAATATTCATATGCTTGAAGAATAGTAAAATAAATTCCTAAAGTAATGGTAATAAATAGGCCTTGAGTTGTTTGAGTATTATTATTTTCTATTAAGGCATGATGAGCTCAAGTTACAGATACTCCTGATCTAATTAAGATAATTGTATTTAATAAAGGAATTTGAAATGGATTAAAAGGTGTAATACTTATAGGAGGTCATATAGATCCAATTTCGATATTAGGTGATAAACTTCTATGAAAAAAAGCTCAAAAAAATGAAACGAAAAAAAAGATTTCTGATACAATAAATAAAATTATACCTCAACGAAGTCCTTTAGTTACTAAAATAGTATGTTTACCTTGAAGGGTTCCTTCTCGACAAACATCTCGTCATCATTGATATATTGTTATAATAATAATTAAATAACCTAAAATTAATAAATTTATATTAAAATTATGAAATCATTTTACTATACCTGTTACTAATGTTATAACTCCAATTGCTCCTGTTAAAGGTCAAGGACTATAATCTACTAAGTGGAATGGGTGATTAAATGTAGTTTTCATTAATTTACTTCACTAGAATAAAGTGTTCTTAAAATTGCAATAACGTATGATTGAATAATAGCAACTGCTGATTCTAAAACTAATAATAAAATTTGAATTAACACTAATATTAAAATTAAATAATAGTTTATACTTGGTCCAGTACCTCTTAGTAAAGTTATTAATAAATGTCCTGCAATTATATTAGCTGTTAAACGAACAGCTAAAGTTCCAGGTCGAATAATATTTCTAATTGTTTCAATTAATACTATAAAAGGTATTAAAATTGGAGGAGTTCCTTGTGGGATTATGTGAATAAATATATGTTGAGAATTATTAATTCATCCATAAATCATAAATCTTAATCATAAAGGTAATGAAATAGATAGTGATAGTGTTAAATGACTTGTTCTAGTAAAAATATAAGGAAATAATCCTAAAAAATTATTAAATAATACAAATGTAAATATTGAAATAAAAATAAATGTTGATCCTTGAAAATAATTGTTTTTTAATAAAGTTTTAAATTCATTATGGAGTTTTATTAAGATAAAATTTCAAAAAAAATAGTGACGATTAGGTAAAAGTCAAAAAGAGTAAGGAATAAATAAAATTCCTAAAATTGTTCTAATTCAATTAAAAGAAATGTTAAATAAATTAGTAGATGGATCAAAAATTGAAAATAAATTACTTATCATTTTCAATTTAAATTTTTTATTTTAAAATTTAATTTATTTGATTTTTTAATATTTGAAGAATTAATATTATAAATATAATAATTTATAATATTAAAAATAATAAAAATTATTAAGAAAAAAAAAAAAGATATTAATCAATTAATTGGTATTATTTGAGGAATAAAAGAATATTACAATAGTAATTATTTAAATTTGACATATTTATGTTATACGAATTAACTAATTCTTTTATTAAAAGTTTCATTAGAAGTAATTGCTAATTTACTATAAAATGGTTTAAGAGACCAGTACTTGCTTTCAGTCATCTAATGAAGAATAATTATTAACTCAATTAATAAAATTTTTAATTGAAATTCTTTCAATTACAATAGGTATAAATCTATGATTAGCTCCACAAATTTCTGAACATTGACCATAGAAAATTCCAGGTCGATTGATAAAAAAATTAGTTTGATTTAATCGACCTGGGTTAGCATCAACTTTAACTCCGAGAGAGGGGATAGTTCATGAATGAATTACATCAGTAGCTGTAACTATAATTCGAATTTGGTTATTTATTGGTAAAATAATTCGATTATCGACATCTAATAAACGAAAGTCTCTGGGTTGAAGATCATTTGAAGGAATCATATAGGAGTCAAATTCAATATTATGGAAATCTGAATATTCATAACTTCAATATCATTGATGACCAATTGATTTAAGTGTAATTAAGGGATTATTTAATTCATCTAAAAGGTAAAGTAGTCGGAGGGAAGGAAGAGCAATAAAAATTAAAGTAATTGCTGGTAAAATAGTTCAAATTAATTCAATTATTTGTCCTTCTAATAAAAATCGATTAATATATTTATTAAATAAAAGACTTGTTATTAAATAACCTACTAAAATTGTAATTATAATTAAAATAATTAAAGTATGATCATGAAAAAAAATAATTTGTTCTATTAAGGGAGATGCTCTATTTTGTAAATTAAGATTTGATCATGTTGCCATTTCTAAAAAAAGGATAAAACCTTTATAAATGGGGTTTAAATCCATTACATATAATCTGCCATATTAGAAATTACTTAAAATTGGTAACTCATTATAAGAATGTTCAGCTGGAGGTAAATTTTGATATCATTCAATAGAAGAAGGTATATTTAATGAAAATAAAGCAATACGTTGGTTAATTATAGACTCTCAAATAATAATTAATATTAATATTACAGCAATTAGTGAAATATAAGATCCTAATGAAGAAATAATATTTCATGAAATATAAGAATCTGGATAATCTGAATATCGTCGTGGTATTCCAGCTAACCCTAAAAAATGTTGTGGAAAAAAAGTTAAATTAACTCCAATAAATATAATAAAAAATTGAATTTTTAATATAAAAGGATTAAGACATAAACCTGTAAATAATGGGTATCAATGAATAAAGCCTCCTATAATAGCGAAAACAGCTCCTATAGATAAAACATAATGAAAATGAGCTACTACATAATAAGTATCATGTAATGTAATATCAATTGATGAATTAGAAAGAATAACTCCTGTTAATCCTCCAACTGTAAAAAGAAATACAAATCCTAATCTTCATAAAATAGAAGGTGAATAATTGATTTGAGTACCGTGGAAAGTAGCTAATCAACTAAAAATTTTAATACCTGTAGGTACTGCAATAATTATTGTTGCTGAAGTAAAATAAGCTCGAGTGTCAATATCTATACCAACTGTAAATATGTGATGAGCTCAAACAATAAAACCTAATAATCCAATAGCTAATATAGCATAAATTATTCCTAAAGATCCAAATGTTTCTTTTTTTCCTCTTTCTTGGGAAATAATGTGAGAAATTATTCCAAATCCAGGTAAAATTAAAATATATACTTCTGGATGACCAAAAAATCAAAATAAATGTTGATATAAAATAGGATCACCTCCTCCAGCTGGGTCAAAAAATGATGTATTTAAATTTCGATCTGTAAGAAGTATAGTAATTGCTCCTGCTAAAACTGGTAATGATAATAGTAATAAGAATGCTGTAATACCTACAGCTCAAACAAATAAAGGTATTTGATCAAATGATAAATTATTTAATCGTATATTAATAATTGTTGTAATAAAATTAATAGCACCAAGAATAGATGAAATTCCAGCTAAATGTAAGGAAAAAATAGCTAAATCAACAGATCTTCCTCCATGAGCAATGTTAGATGAAAGTGGGGGGTAAACTGTTCATCCTGTTCCTGCTCCATTTTCTACAATTCTTCTAGAAATTAAAAGAGTTAAAGAAGGGGGTAAAAGTCAAAAACTTATATTATTTATTCGAGGGAATGCTATATCAGGGGCTCCTAATATTAAAGGTACTAGTCAATTTCCAAATCCTCCAATTATAATAGGTATAACTATAAAAAAAATTATAATAAAAGCATGAGCTGTAACAATAGTATTATAAATTTGATCATCTCCAATTAATGAACCAGGATTACCTAGCTCAGCTCGAATTAATAAACTTAATGATGTTCCTACTATTCCTGCTCAAATTCCAAAAATAAAATATAAAGTTCCAATATCCTTATGATTTGTTGAATAAAGTCATTTTCGCTAAAAATAAAATGGCTGAGGGTAAGCGATAAATTGTAAATTTATTTACGAGAATTTTTCTCTTTTATTAAGCTAGCTTTATATTCAATAATGATATAAAATTGCAAATTTTAAGGAGTAAAATAAATATTACTAAGGCTTAAAGAAATTTCTTTATAAATAATTTTGAAGATTATTAGTTTATTTTAACTTAAAACCTTAAAGAAAAAAAAAAGTTCTAAGAATTATCCCTGTAATTGAAAAAAAAGAAAAAATATTAATTAGTGAAAATTTATTATTTTTAATATAAATTTTAAATCATTTTATTTTTAAGTAATTAAATATAAAAATTGAATAAATAATACGAATGTAAAAAAAAAGTATAATTAATCTTATTATAATAAATAAAAATGTTAATATATATATATTATTTAAAATTATGAAATTAATAATAATTCATTTAGGAAAAAATCCAACGAAGGGGGGTAATCCTCCTAATGATATAAAATTAATTAATAAATTAATTTTAATTAAAGAATTTATATTATTAATAAAAAGTTGGTTAATAAAAAATATATTTAAAAGATGAAATAAAAAACATATAATACTAATTATAAAAGAATATATAAATAAATAAAATAATCATAAATTTTCTCTGATTATAATAGAAGTTAATATTCACCCTAAATTATTAATTGATGAAAAAGCTATTAATTTTCGTAATGATGTTTGATTTAGTCCTCCAATTGCTCCAATAATAACATTAATTATAACAATTATTAAAATGAAATTTTTATTAAAATAATAAGATAAAATAATTATAGGGGTAATTTTTTGTCAAGTTATTAAAATAAAATTATTAAATCAAGATAGACCTTCTACAATATTAGGAAATCAAAAATGGAAAGGGGCAGCTCCTATTTTTATTAATATTGAAGAGTTGATTATAATTATTAAAAATAAATTTATTTCAAAATTTTTTAATAAAATTATTTTTAATAAAATTGAAAATAAAAAATTAATTGAGGCAATAGATTGAGTAAGAAAATATTTTAATGATGCTTCAGTTGATAAAAGATTATTTGAGTTAGAAATTAGGGGAATAAATGACAGTAAATTAATTTCTAAACCAATTCAACAACCCAATCAAGAATTTGAGGAAATAGAAATTAAAGTACTAAAAATTAAAATAATAAAAAAAAATATTTTTGAAGAATTAAAAGAAAAAAAAATAAAAAATAAACAAAAATTGATGAGATGAATTAAAAATTCATAATTATTAAAATTATATTTTAGTGTAAGAAGCACAATAATTTTTGATATTATTAGATATAGTTTAATTCTATAAAATATAATAAAGGTAATTCATATTACTTAATTTATCCTATCAGAATACTCCTTTAATCAGGCACTTTATTAAGTTTAAATTTTTAAAAAAAAGGGATTTCCTTTATAGTTGGGGTATGAACCCAAAAGCTTAATTTAGCTTATTTTTAATTTTAATTTTTTTTTTATAAGAAAATTTATTAAATATGGTTTAATTTTATTTTGAATTTTAATTATATGTTATATATATATATATATATATTAAAATTTTAAATAAATTAATATATTTATAATTTATTAAATTATTAATATAATTAATAATTATATTAATTTTTTTTTTATTTTTATGAATTAATATTGTTTACTTCTTGAATTATATATTCAATATGAATATTATAAAAGAAAAAAAAAAATAAAAGTTAAAAATTTAATAATTTATATTAAACATTTTATATGTATATATATATATATATTAAATATTTAATTATAAAAAAAAAAAAAAAAAAATCTATGTGGTAAATTGTGCTAATAATAATAAAAATTTTTATAGTTTGAAAAATTTATTTAAAGTTTATTTTACATATAAATTTTAGTGTTAAATTAAATTTATTTAAATAATAAATTTAATTATTTTGTAGTAATTAATATTAAAAATATAAGAAATTAAGATTTAGTAATATTTGAATTAATAACAAATTTTGTGCCAGCAGTTGCGGTTATACAAAAATTGAATTAAATTTTATTAGTTAATTAAATAATAAAAATCATTACAATAAAATAAAATTTAAATTATTAGGTGAAATTTTAATTTAATAAAATTTTATTTAATTTTTATGAATTAATAACTTTTATTAAAAACTAGGATTAGATACCCTATTATAAAAATTTAAATAAAAATACTAAAATAGTAAGTAATTATTTATTGAAACTTAAGTAATTTGGCGGTATTTTAGTTCATTTAGAGGAATCTGTTTAATAATTGATAATCCACGAATAAATTTACTTAATTTAAAATTTTGTATATCGTTGTTAAAAAAATATTTTTTAATAAAAATAATATTTAAATATTTATAAAATAAATTAAATCAGATCAAGATGCAGATTATAATTAAGAATATAATGGATTACAATAAATTTATTTAAATGAATATTAATTTGAAAAAATTAATTGAAGGTGGATTTAAATGTAATTTTATTTAATTTAATAAAATGATTTAAAATTGAAATATGTACATATTGCCCGTCGCTTTCATATAAATTTATAATTATAAATTGGAATAAGTCGTAACAAAGTAGAGGTACTGGAAAGTGTTTCTAGAAAGAACAAATTAGAGCTTGATTTAAGTATTTCATTTACATTGAAATGATATTATAAATATAATTAATTTGATGGGGTAAAATTAATAATTTTAAAATAATAAAAAAATTTTTAAAATAAGAATAATATATTTAATGGGGGTTAAAGTATATTTATTGAAATAATTAAAAATTTTATAGAGAATTAGTATTGTAAGAGAAATTTGAAATAATTGAAATTTAATTAATAATAAAGTAATTTTAGTTTAATGTATCTTGTGTATCAGAGTTTATTAAAAAATATTTTTTTAAAAAGAAATTCTCGAATTTAAGAGAGATAATTAATTATAAAAGTTATTGTGGTATAAATATTTTTCATAATTAATTGGAAATGAAATGTTAATCGTTCTTAAATATATCTAGTTTTTTTAGAAAAAAATTTAATTTTAAATTTATACAATAATTAATTAATTAATTAATTAATTATTATATAAATTTTATATTTTAAGGGATAAGCTTTAAATTAAATTTATATAATTATTTACATAAAAAATTTTTGAAAATTATATAATTTATATTGTTAAATAATTATAATTTATTATAAATAATTTCATAAAAATTAAATAAAATTTAATAATAATTTATATTTTTATAAAGAAATATTTTTTAATTATATAAAATTAGATATAATGATAAAATTAGTATATAATTAATTAAATAATTATTATTATAATTAATGAAAATTATTTAAAAGGAATTCGGCAAAATTTTATATTCACTTGTTTATCAAAAACATGTCTTTTTGTAAATAATTTAAAGTCTAATCTGCCCACTGATTAAATAATTAAAGGGCTGCAGTATTTTGACTGTACAAAGGTAGCATAATCATTAGTCATTTAATTGATGACTTGTATGAAAGATTGGATGAAATATAAACTGTCTCTTAAGTAAATTATAGAATTTAATTTTTTAATTAAAAAGTTAAAATAAATTAAAAAGACGAGAAGACCCTATAGAGTTTTATAAATAAATTTAATTAGAATTATTTGTAAAATTAATATTTAAATTATTTTATTTATTTTATTGGGGTGATAGAAAAATTAAATTAACTTTTTTTATTGATTAACATATATAAGTGAATAAATGATCCAATATTATTGATTATAAGAAAAAATTACCTTAGGGATAACAGCGTAATTTTTTTTTTTAGTTCAAATAAGAAAAAGAGTTTGCGACCTCGATGTTGGATTAAGATAAAATTTAAATGCAGAAGTTTAAAATTTTGATCTGTTCGATCATTAAAATCTTACATGATCTGAGTTCAAACCGGTGTGAGCCAGGTTGGTTTCTATCTTTTAAAAAATAAAATATTTTAGTACGAAAGGATTAAATATTTAAATTAAATTTAATTAAATGAATTTTATTAATTAAATATATATATATATATATATATATATATATTATTTAGTAATTAAAACTATTTTGGCAGAAAAAATGTAATGGTTTTAGAAATCATAAATATATAATTGATTATATAGATAGTAATGATAATATATGATATATTTTTGATTTTTATTGGTTTATTAATTTTAATTATTGGAGTTTTAATTGGTGTTGCTTTTTTAACTTTAATAGAACGTAAGGTTTTAGGTTATATTCAAATTCGTAAAGGTCCTAATAAATTAGGAATTATGGGAATTTTACAACCTTTTTCTGATGCTATTAAGTTGTTTACAAAAGAACAAATTTATCCTAATTTTTCTAATTATATTATATATTATTTTTCTCCGGTTTTGGGATTTATTTTATCTTTATTAATTTGATTAGTAATTCCTTATTATTTTAATTTAGTTAGTTTTAATTTAGGTATTTTATTTATTTTATGTTGTATAAGATTAGGGGTTTATACTGTTATAGTTGCTGGGTGATCTTCTAATTCTAATTATGCTTTATTAGGGGGTTTACGTGCTGTTGCTCAAACTATTTCTTATGAGGTTAGTTTAGCTATAATTTTATTATCAAGAATTATTATAGTTATAAGTTATAATTTATTTTATTTTAATTTGTATCAAAATATGATTTGATTTTTAATTATAATATTTCCTTTAGGGTTATGTTGAATTAGTTCAATATTAGCAGAAACAAATCGAACACCTTTTGATTTTGCTGAAGGAGAAAGAGAGTTAGTTTCAGGGTTTAATGTAGAATATAGAAGAGGTGGATTTGCGTTAATTTTTTTAGCTGAATATTCTAGAATTTTATTTATAAGTTTATTGTTTGTAATAGTTTATATAGGTGGGTTTGATTTAACTATTATATTTTATTTAAAGTTAACTTTTATTTCTTTTTTATTTATTTGAGTTCGTGGAACATTACCTCGTTATCGTTATGATAAATTAATATATTTAGCTTGAAAAAGATATTTACCTGTTTCTTTAAATTTTATATTATTTTTTTTAGGTTTAAAAATTTTTTTAATATAATTTATTAATTATTTTTAGTATAAATTAATAGAAAATTATTCTTTCTTAAGTTTTCAAAACAAATGCTTAAATACAAGCTCATTAATTAAATTATTAATTAAAAATTAAATTATCTCAATATTTATTTACTAAAGGATTAATAATATAATATGAAAAATAGAAAATAGTTAAAAGTTGACCAGTAATAATATAAGGGTCTTCTACTGGTCGTGCCCCAATTCAAGTTAATAAAATAATTATTGTTACTAAAGATCAAAATAAAATTTGATTAATAGGATAAAATTGAATTCCTTGAATTTTTTTATTAAAGGTAAAAGGTAAAATAATTAAAATTAAAATGGATATTACTAAAGCAATAACTCCTCCTAATTTATTTGGAATAGATCGTAAAATAGCATAAGCAAATAAAAAATATCATTCAGGTTGAATATGAACTGGTGTAACTAAAGGGTTAGCAGGGATAAAATTATCTGGATCTCCTAATAAATAAGGATTTGTTAATGTTAATATAATTAATAAAAATAATAAAATAATTGCTCCTAATAAATCTTTAAATGTGAAAAATGGGTGAAAAGGAATTTTATCGTAGTTTCTATTTAATCCAAGAGGATTGTTAGAACCAGTTTGATGTAAAAAAAGAAGATGAATTATAGTTATTATTAAAATAATAAAGGGAAGAAGAAAATGAAATGTATAAAATCGTGTTAATGTTGCATTATCAACAGCAAATCCACCTCAAATTCAATTAACTAATATTGATCCTAAATAAGGAATTGCTGATAAAAGATTAGTAATTACAGTTGCTCCTCAAAAAGATATTTGTCCTCACGGTAAAACATAACCTATAAAAGCTGTTGCTATTAATAAAAAAAGAATAATAACACCTACTATTCAAGTAGTTTTTAAATTGAATGATTCATAGTAAATACCTCGTCCAATATGAAGATAAATACAAATAAAAAAAAATGAGGCTCCATTTGCATGTAGGGTTCGAATAAGTCAACCATAATTTACATTTCGGCAAATATAATTTACTCTATAAAATGCTAATTCAATATTTGCAGTATAATATATTGTTAAAAATAATCCTGTTAAAATTTGAATAATTAAACATAAAGCTAATAATGATCCAAAATTTCATCAATAAGAAATATTTGATGGTGATGGTAAATCAACTAACGAACCATTTAAAATTTTAAAAATGGGATGAGTTTTTCGTAATAAATTAAAATTGTGATTTGTCATTAGTTTTATTTAATTATTAAATTTTAGATCGTAAAGGACCATAAAAAATATTAGTGATTTTAACTACTCTAATTAAAGTAATAAATAAGTAAATGATTAATATTAATATAATAAAAAAAGTTTGATTATTATATAATTTTCTTAAATTTATTTTATTTTCATTGTTAATAAATAAATTAATATTAAAGAAATTACTTATATCTGAATTAAAAGAAAAATTTATTCAGGATAAATTATGAAAATAATTGAATTGAATGATTAATATTAATATAATAAAAAAGATAAAAATTAATTTTGTGTTAATAGATGGTTTAAATAGTTCATTTGAGGCAATTCTTGAAACATAAATAAATAATACTAATAATCCTCCTATAAAAGTTAGAAATAAAATATATGAGAATCAATAAGTTTTAATTAATATTCCTGATAATAAACAAATTAATAATGTTTGTATTAAGATTATTAATCCTATAGATAATGGATTGTTTAAAAATAATATAAAAAAAGAAATAAAAGTAATTAAAAAAGATAAAGTTATTTTTGTAATTTCAAATCAAAGAATAGTTTAATTAAAATAATAATTTTGGAGATTATTGATAAAGAAATTCTTTTTCTTTGAAGTTTTTAAAGTATAGTACTTATTTTTGATTTACAAGACCAATGTTATTTTTTAAACTATAAAAACATTTAAAATTAAATAGGGTAGAAATGATAATTTATTTAAATATATGATTTATTTTTATTTTAATATTTATTGTTGGTAATTTAATTTTTGTTTTAAAACATAAACATTTATTAATTGTTTTATTAAGATTAGAATTTATTGTATTATCAATTTTTTTTTTTATGTTAGTTTTTTTAAATTGTTTTGAGTATGAATTATATTTGTTAATAGTATTTTTAGTTTTTTCTGTTTGTGAAGGGGCTTTAGGGTTGTCAATTTTGGTTTCTATAATTCGTACTCATGGTAATGATTATTTTCAAGGATTTAATTTATTATAAAATTA